TTCGATTATCTAATAAATCATTTAATGAAAGTAGATTATCTTACCATTAATTTCACAACTTCCATGATCTCTTCCCGAACCAAACATGAATCTTTCGATTCATTTGGCTCTCACGCTCAATTTTTTATTTTATGGACATTCCCGTATCTTTTTTTAATATAATGAGCCTATCCTCTCTATTTCTGTTTGTATTCAAACATATCAAAACCGATACAAGAACAGAATATTAGGAGGACTCTTCCGACCAGACAAAAAATCTATAATTGTCAGCAAAGTTGTTTCTTTATTTGTTCTTTATTTCATTGAAAATAGATATTTCTATATTATAGAAATATAGAAAATTTCAATTTTATTTTGATTTCCTTTTTTATTCAAATCCAAAAATTCCCCCTTTTTATACATAACATAGGTTGCCGATTCGGCATTGGATAATATAATAAAGGGCAAGGCGCCCTTTATTTATTCTAGTAAATGGTTCAAATCATTTTATCGATATGAGTGTTCTATATCGAAAAAATTATCAACTATTCTTTTTTAAACCATTTCGTTATTAACGTAGTGGTAGAAAGAGTACCATGTTGTGCCCGGACTTCAAACAGTTTAGCTTTAACCATGTTAATGGTCTCACATTATTGGTTGGTTGATAGAGAATCAAAGTTAACTTACCAATGAATAACGAAATGCTATGGTTCTTACATATGATTTATGAATTTACTCAGAAGGAATTCGTCGAGATTATGCACTTTTTTCCTATTTATCCTATAAAAATATAGAATAACATAAATAAAGTGCAGTCGGTTAGATCCAACCTATTCGTGAAATATACAACTCGCACACACTCCCTTTCCAAAAAAAATCAATACACCAAGCACTACACTTAGATTTATTGGATTTGTTGCTAAAATATCGGTATTAAACCCGAAACTCCCGGCGGATGGCCAGTGGCCTAAGGAAACGAAAGAATCGGTTACATTGTTCATATGCTCTCCTCTTATAGATAGGACTAAGAAAGAACAGAGTTCTTTTTGTATCACTTGACTCGCCCTTTTTTTTATCGATTTCTTTTTCTTAATTTCCCGTTTTTTTTTAATGTTAATGGGAGTAGATTAAATCTATTTATTGAATTTGAGATTGAGAATTACAAAATTTCTTATTCTTTTTGAAGTATCCGATAAGATACTTATTAAGTTAGGTCCTGGGTCTCGTATCAATTGAAAAATATCTCCTTTGTTCAAACACTTCCTAAAAGAAAAATCAAAATTCCATCGTACTAAACTAAGGGCGGGAAGGAAGAAAACGAGTGAATCCACAAATTCCTCATCCTCAAATCACTCCTTCCCGGGGTATTGTAGCAACAAATACATAATTGTAGGAATAAAGTATTGATATAATTCACAGAAGCAAATGGCAACGAGTTAATAAAATAAGAAAAAAGTAGGTAACGTATTTTTTTACATTTTCATTCTAGGATTAAATTAAACAAAAGGATTCGCAAATAAAAGCGCTAATGCCACGACCAGTCCATAAATTGTTAAAGCTTCCATAAAAGCTAGACTAAGTAATAAAGTACCTCGTATTTTTCCTTCTGCTTCTGGTTGTCTCGCAATACCTTCTACGGCTTGGCCTGCAGCAGTACCTTGACCAACTCCAGGTCCAATAGAAGCAAGCCCTACGGCCAATCCAGCAGCAATAACGGAAGCGGCAGAAATCAGTGGATTCATGATGATAGGTTCCTCGCACCAAAAAAAAATGGTTAATGATACAATCAACCAATGAATTATTACTTATTTGATCACAAAAATCTATTGAGTCGAAGTAACTAAAACTTCGAATAAAATAAAAAAAATAATGAAATGAATATAGAAATATAGATAGAGATAACCCCTATATAACTAGTATATATCTAATGTCACATATACATTTGTTTCTTTCATAACGTAAACCGCCTGCATTTTCTTTTTATATTGAATCGGATTCTAGAAGAATTCTTCGAAAAATATACAGGGACTGTGACTGGCCTTATAAACATTCCATATATCTAGTGGTGACCCCCACTAACTCATCCGCCATTTCGTAATATCGTCTATCTTTCCTCCTACAACTCTAGTCGTAATATATATATGTATTTATATCTATTATGTTCCTCAACTAAGAACCAATCTTGAACTATGCATTGCCTCAATTGGGATAAGCTTAAAAATAAAGAATATTTCGAAAACTAATCAATGATGACCCTCCATGGATTCCCCTATATAAGCCGCGGCTAAAGTTGCAAAAATAAGAGCTTGAATACCGCTTGTAAATAATCCAAGAAACATGACAGGTATAGGAACTACTAAAGGTACTAAAGAAACAAGAACAACAACTACTAATTCATCAGCTAATATATTCCCGAAAAGTCGAAAACTAAGAGATAAAGGTTTTGTGAAATCTTCTAGGATGTTAATTGGTAAAAGTATTGGAGTTGGTTGAATGTATTTTCCGAAATAACCCAATCCTTTTTTGGTAAGACCCGCATAAAAATATGCTACTGACGTGAGTAAAGCTAAAGCAACAGTAGTATTTATATCATTTGTGGGGGCGGCTAGCTCCCCATGAGGTAACTGTATTATTTTCCAAGGTAAAAGGGCACCTGACCAATTCGAAACAAAAATAAATAGGAACATAGTTCCAATAAAGGGAACCCAAGGGCCATATTCTTCTCCAATCTGAGTTTTGCTCAAGTCTCGAATAAATTCAAGGACATATTCGAAGAAATTCTGACCGTCGGTCGGAATGGTTTGTGGATTCCGAACGGATATGATGACTGAACCTAATAAGATAGCAATTACGACCCAAGAAGTGATAAGTACTTGGGCATGAATTTGTAAACCTCCTATTTGCCAATATAAATGTTGGCCTACTTCTACACCTGATATATCGTATAACCCTTTGAGTGTTTTAATGGAACATGGTATAACATTCATATTGTCCTCTGACAGAAATCGAACTGAAAAAAAAGAATTATTTTGATTCAACCATCTCTTTCTCGACTCATCTACTTTCATCATTAATCATATAGTTAGGATACCAAGAAATCACATAACATAATATCAATATCCCATTTTATCTCTTTTTAAAAATAAAAGACAAGAATAGTAACCGATCCAATAAATCAAAATAATTAACTAATCTTATTATTATTATTCTTAATCATAACATAATCAACGACTTCTTATATAGCTAGAACGGCCCTCACAAATTGCGGATACCAATTTGTTAAGAATCAATCGGATTGAAGCTATAGCGTCATCGTTGGCTGGAATCGAAATATCTGCGAGATCTGGGTCACAATTTGTATCGATTAAACAAATCGTCGGAATTCCCAAAATGACACATTCTCGAAGAGCTGTATATTCTTCTCGCTGATCAACTATTATTACAATATCGGGCAATTCAGTCATATATTTGATCCCGCCCAGATATGTTTGCAAAGTAGATAATTTTCTCTTCAACATTGCTGCATCTCTTTTAGAGAGACGGTTGAGTTTCCCCATCTTTTGTTCTGCTCTTAAGTCTCTGAACTTATGAAGTCTCGTTTCCGTAGTGGACCAATTCGTTAACATACCGCCGAGCCATTTTCTATTAACATAATGACATCGAGCCCTTATTGCAGCTGATGCTACTAAATCCGCTGCTTTATTTTTGGTACCAACAATTAAGAAGTTTTTTCCTCGACTTGCTGCATCAAAAACTAAATCGCAGGCTTCCGATAAAAAACGAGCAGTTCTAGTGAGATTTATAATATGAATACCTTTACGCTTTGCAGAGATGTAAGGGGCCATTCTAGGATTCCATTTCTTAGTACCATGACCAAAATGAACTCCTGCTTCCATCATCTCTTCCAAATGGATGTTCCAATATCTTCTTGTCATCTTTCCCACGCTTTCTTTTTTTTTTTTTTTAACAAATAAATAATTGTTCCTACGGAACCTTCTGCCGGGATTGACCGTTGATACACAGCCCAAACCTTTCATTTTTTTTATTACTTAACTTAATTTCTTCATTTTTTTTAGTACCCAATCAATAACTAGTAAAGTAAAAAGAAAAATATCTCCTTAAGAATTATGAATTCGCTTAAATGATTTTTCTGGTGTGTCATAGAAATTGCTTGGGGCGCAAGAACAAAAAAATTCTCTATGGTGTAACAAAATATCTCTCATTTCCAACTCGAATAGATTTTTCTTTTTGATTTCAAAATGAATGTCTTGCCTTGAACGGTGCACTAATTTTTTGAATCCAGTACCGACAGGGATAATCCCCCCCAAAACAACATTTTCTTTCAGACCCTTCAACCAATCAATACGACCCCGTAGAGCAGCTTTTGCCAAAACTCTAGCAGTTTCTTGAAAACTTGCTTCGGATATGAAACTTTGAGTATTCAGAGATGCCCTCGTTATTCCCAATAAAATTGCACGATAACAGATTGCTTCGTCTAAAGCACGCCCTGCTCGTTCCGCTCGCAACAATCCGATTAGTTCTCCAGGTAAAAAAACATTAGACATTCCATCTTCTGAAACCAACACTTTTGATGTTACTTGTCGTACAATAATCTCTATATGTCTATTATGGATCTGTACCCCCTGGGATCGATAAACCTTTTGGATCTTATTAACCAAAGAGATACGACTTTGGGCTATGGTTAACTCAGCTCCAATTAAGAATCCCCAAGGAATTCCAAGAACTCTTGGTATACGCTCGTTCCAACCTTCAACTCTCCTTTCAAGGTTCATCGATATTGAACCAATCGAGCGCACTTCTAAGATTTGTTCCACTTTTGGAAGACCTTGCGTTATGTCACCAGATCGGGATTTTTCATATATAAATGTAACTAATGTATCTCCTTCAGAAAGGGTTTCCCCATAATGTCCATGAACAGTCGCTCCTGGAGTGGCCAAATAAGGCTTAGCTGATCTTATAATTAAAGAGTCAACATGAACAATTAAAATTTGACCAGATTTTTTTATGTGTGGTCCATATTTAAATAGACATATATTTTCACAAATAAATTGTCCAATGCTAATTATTGTGGATGTCTCTTCACAATAATTGTAATGTAGAAAGCACCAATTCAAATGGGATGGATTCAAAATGATGTTATTGCATGGACTGGGATTATAAATCCTCCTATTTTCATCTATTAAACAGTATTTAAGTACTTCAAGTACTTGTAAAGTCTGTTTAAAATTGTCAAGTAGCCAATATTTGTTTAACAAGATCTGATTATGAGTTATTAAATGATAAGATGAATAAAAGTTCACTATTTTAGGTACTATTGTACCTAAGGGGCCCAACAAACCCCTAATTGGAGTTATGGGATTCGATTCTTTTGCCACATTGTTATATTTCGAACCGTTGAATGGACCAACTCGAAAACAATTGAATGATGACAAAATTCTCAAAGATTGGCCTTCCTTATTTCGATTCAACAACGTACCAATAGTTCCTTGATGCTGGGTAACTAATGGAATCTTCACTTTGTAATAAAAAGGATTGATATTGGTACGATCTAATCCATTATCAGGAATCAATCCCGAACCTGCCGTATCATACCTTTTTCCGGTATAGGAAATAGTAGACTTGACTAATTCAATTCTTATGAAATCACGAATCAGATCATTTGCCCTTACTTCAACAAAGGAAGCATGAACCTTTTCCATAGAACCGTTTTTTTCTTGGTCCCAACTCAATACTAAGCAAGTCCGAACTAATTGAATACTTGTGTGATAAATTCCTCGAATTGACTTTCCATTTCCATAAAGGATATAATTGACAACTCTAAGCTGGACATTTTCTTTTTCCTGCAAGAGATCTTGAGGGAAAAGTTTTGCTAAATTTATCCCATCAGCTATTTCATATGTGACTACGGGTCGAACCAAAACAAAATACTTTTTTTTGATAGGTGTGATCCGTTGGACATAGATCCAATTTTTCGATTTTGTTTTTGATTCCTTATAATTTTTTTTTTCTGTTCCTGGTGGTATCAAAATGCCACTGTGTCTGGATATCTTATCTGTCTCTCCGGGAAAATGAATATCTCCAGAAAAGATTTTTAGTTCAATACTTTTTTTTTTTCTCTCCACTCGGACTAATCCACCTACTCGGCTTCTTGTATTTGTATTTAAAGCGAGTTGTGTATCTACTCCAATGATACTATTGTTCCGGACCATTATAGACGAAGATCCGGGTAAGATATGCACCTCTTCGGGAATAAAAAAAAACCGATCCACTTTCATTTGGTATTTCGGACTAAATTCTTTTGCTCCTCGATACTCAATCAAATCTTCTTTTTTTACTATTGAATCCACCTCCGCGGTCCCATATTTAGTAATTCCCGAACTCTTTTTTCTGTATCGTGGATCATCAAAATAAGCAAGAATACTATTTCTACGTAAAATACCATTTATGGGTATTTCAATCGAAATACCAAAAGAGGATATTAATTCTTTCTCTCGTTCTTGATCGTATTGTAATGGGATGAGAAATCTATTTCTTCGTCTTTTCGCCAAGAAATCAGAATTCTCTTGGAGAATCGAAGGGTATATGAAATTCCAATGACCATTGGATATAATTCGATCAAGTCTTGAATAATCAAGAATTTCCCTATCTTTTTTACGAGTACCAGAAGGATCCAACAATTTATGTCTTACTCGATCCTTAGTGATTGAGAGGTCAGAGCTATATCTTTCGTCGACAGAAAAAGAATGAACATTCATTTGATCTTGATCCTTGTGAAGCGAAAAAGACACTATACTGGATCTGCACGGACCCCCCGTTAATATCCATAAATGACTTGTTTTTGGTAATAGATGAACATTACTATATGTATATTCAGGTGCGTGGTAGACATCAGTACTCCAGTGCATTTCTCCCTCTGATTCAGAATAAATATGTTTTCGAACCCTCTCTTTAAAATGAAAAGTAGACGTTCCGGCACGAATCTCAGCAATCACTTGTTCAGATTCTACATATTGATCATTTTGAACTAAAATCAAACTTTTTGGTGGAATATTCACACTATGTATAATATCTCGACTCTCAATAGTTACATGCAAGTCTATAGAACATAGAAAAGCAGGATGCCCATGACGGGTACGTGTGGGATGAACCAAATACTCATTGAACTTTATTTTTCCATTAGAAGGAGCTCGTACATGTTCGGCAGTACCGCCTGTGAATACTCCACCCGTATGAAAAGTTCTTAATGTTAGTTGAGTCCCCGGTTCCCCAATTGATTGACCCGCAATAATACCTATGGCTTCCCCCAACTCGACCAGGTCACCGTGAGTGGGGCTTCTGCCATAACATAATTGACAGATCCAAGATGTATTCCTGCAAGTAAAAGGGGTTCGAATATATATTGGTTGTGCTCGAAAGGTTATGAATCGATTGGCAAGTCCAATCCCAATATCTTGATTTCGAGCGGCAATGCATCGTATCCCCATATATATATCGTCTGCT